CTTCTGAATTTCGAATAGTATTCAAAATCCTCTGTTTTCGATTATCTAATAAATCACTTAATGAAAGTAGATTATCTTTCCATTCATTTCAAAACGTTCATGATCCCTTCCCGAACCAAACTTGAATCTTTCAATTCATTTGGCTCTCACGCTCAATTACTTCAATTTTTTATGTTTATGGTAAATTTCCATATCTTTTTTGAATGTAATGAACCTATCCTCTCTTCTCTGTTCCTATTCCAAAATAAATCGAAACGAATCACTAATCAAGACCAGAATATTCGGAGGACTCTTCTGACCAAACAAAAAATAAGTAATTGTCAGCAAAGTTGTTTTTTTTTTTCTTCAAATCCAAAAATTTTCGTTACTTTATACGTAGGTCATCGACTCAGCGTTTGACATTTATTCACTATAGAATATTTTTAGAATATTAATAAAAATAAAGGATGAACATAACAGTAAATAAAGGATTCAAAGCATTTTATCGACATGAGTGTTCTATATCGAAAAATTTCTAACTACTTGTTTTTTTTAATTGAAAACCGTCTCGGTATTAACATAGTGGTAGAAAGAATACCATACTGCGCCTGGACTTCAAACGGTTTAGCTTTAACCATGTTAATGGTCCCACATTATTGGTTGATAGAAAATCAAAGTATATTTACCAACAAATTGCGAAATGCTATGGTTCTTACATATAATTTCTTTATTTATTCAGAAGTAATTCGCGAAATCATGCACCTTTAGTTATTTTAGTTATAAAGAAAAAAAGAGGTACAGCTGGTTGAATCCAACCTATTCTTGAAATAAACAACCCGCACACACTCCCTTTCCAAAAAAGATCAATACACCAATCACTACACTGAGATTTATTAGATTTGTTGCTAAAATATCGGTATTAAGCCCGAAACTCCCGGCGGATGGCCAGTGACCCAAGAAAACGAAAGAATCGGTTACATTTTTCATATGATCTCCTCTTATATTATAGATAAACTAAAAAAATCGTTCTATTACTTCACCCCTTTGCTACTTCTTCCAAATGAATTTTTTTTTTTTTTTTCAATTGAGATTCCCAATAAGAATCATACTTATTGAAATAGAATTAGTTGGAATAGAATTAGGTACTAGGTTTCGTGTGAATTGCAAAATACCTCCTTTGTTGCAACACTTCTCCTTTGGACTAAGAAGGGGAAGGAAGGAAGAAAGCGAGTGGGTAACACTAATTCCTCATCCTCAAATCAGTCCTTCCCGTGGTTTATTTTCTCAACGAAAACGAATAAGTAATTGTGTAGGGGCGATATTTTGATATAATGTGAAAAAGCAACCTGCAAGTCCAAGACCATAAAAGAAATACGTATTTCTCATATTTCTTTTCTCGGATTAAACAAAAGGATTCGCAAATAAAAGCGCTAATGCTACAACCAATCCATAAATTGTTAAAGCTTCCATAAAAGCTAAACTAAGCAATAAAGTACCTCGTATTTTTCCCTCTGCCTCGGGCTGTCTCGCAATACCTTCTACAGCTTGGCCCGCAGCAGTACCTTGACCAACTCCAGGTCCAATAGAAGCAAGCCCTACAGCCAATCCAGCAGCAATAACGGAAGCGGCAGAAATCAGTGGATTCATGATAAGTTCCTCACACACAAAAAAAAGAAATGGTTAATGATACAATCAACCAATGAATTATGACTTAATTATTCCATTGCTAATATTCATCCAGTCGAAATAACTAAAAACTCCGAATTGAAATAGAAAAGAAATAATAATATTATTGAATCATTAGATCATTAGAAAGACTTCATCTTTTTTTGTTCCTATTTGTAGAGTCTTTCTCCATCAATACAACTTGAGTTTTTCCATTTCCTTTTTATTCTTCGATCTTTTTCTTATTTTTATCTGTTTATTCATTCAATTCACAGTCAAAAACGAAATGGAAGGACTTCGGTTGGCATCCCTATCTAAATTCTAAATTCAAGTAGGGCAAATTAAATATTAGTTCATATATAACTTGTCAATATCTAATATCAAATATACATATGTTTCTTCCATAACGTAAACCGCCTATTCTATCTTAAATTCAATCGGATTTTCTAATCATTCTTCGAAACATCTAATCTACAATAGTTAACTTATAGCCATTAGATTCCACATACCTGGCGCAACCCCTCTCTACTAACCAACTCTTTTTTCTTTTATTTGAAACTTCACTTTTCGAATATCATTTTTTCTATTAACGTAAACTGTATTTTTATATTTAGAGAATACAACTTGATAGAATAGAGAGAGTATCTTGAGCCACACATATATTGCCTTGATCTAAGCTAAAAATGGACTCTTCCTATGACTAATCAATGATGACCCTCCATGGATTCGCCTATATAAGCTGCAGCTAAGGTTGCAAAAATAAGAGCCTGAATACCACTTGTAAATAATCCAAGGAACATGACAGGTATAGGAACCACTAAGGGTACTAAAGAAACAAGAACAACAACTACTAATT